ATAACTCAGAAAGAGAGTGGCGCCTAGCCGTTGAGAGCGTCTGTTGTCTTTGTAGAGGAACAGTACGATCTTGGACTGGCCCCCTTCGCATGACCTAGGAAGTCCGTGCTACTATAAGGCCTCTAAACTCCTCCCTCAGGACACTGTTGCGTTGCCCATGGGGACGGGGTAGCCCCGACTTCCATAGGTCCTTGGTTCGACCTACTAATGAGAATTGAGGTCCTTGCGCGGGCGTCTCATCCCTAAGACTTGCTTGCTCCGTATGGAGTGCCCCGTGGTTCCTCGAGTGCCAGCCGCAGAGAGGAATGCCATCAACTAGGGCGCTATTGGCCACTAACCACTCGCTCGCCGGCCGCTCGGGCTCCGCGTTTCAAGTTCGTTATCCTAACCGTCTCCTCTGCTCCACCGGGAGCCTGGCCCCTTCTTCTATCTTATCTACTGCCTTGCTCCTCGGCTCCCTACTGCTCCAGCCGCTCGCTGTAATAGCTTGCTTCTCGGGTGGCTCGCACCCCGGGTGGTGCGGCTGAGCCAGAGTGGGCTCAGCAGTCGGCCTATGTTTCCGGGCGCACGCGTAAAGGCATGATTAGTTCCACAAATCTCACTGCACTGACCATAGTAAACTCCTTCTCGTTGTACCAAAATAGAGGTCTGATTTAAACGACCAGGTACAGCATCACATTTGACACCTGAGGAAGGTACAGCCCAACTATGAGGTACATCAGCAGGTGTTACAATAATACGTAGATGAGTTTTGGCTGGTACAACCACTCTATTGTCCACTTCTAATAAACGTGATTGACCCAATTCTGGATCATCTTCTGGAATCGTATAACTGTCAAAAGTGAGTGACTGTTCATCGGAACTGTTATAGTCCGAATACTCATAAGGTTGGGTCGACGCCCGCCTCCCCCCAAACTGTACTTGCAAGTTTCCCCGCAAAAAGCTCTCCACGCCTACTCTTAGAAAGAGCACTATTTTTTTTTAGAATTAGGTAGTTCTCCCGACCGTTTATGAGTAAGGGGAATCGAAGGCCGGGGAAAGTTTATTGGCAACAGGGGACCGTTTCTCACCCAGCCCTACCTACCCTATGTATTCGAGGGGGAGGCTGTAACCGAAAAAGACCTGGTTCCACACACATGAGACACGCAGAAGGTATGGGGCGACCAGTTCACCACGGAAAGCGAATTCGATCCTATAGTCGTCTTCTTTGTTCGATAAATGTGCAGTGGAGCTAGTCGGCTCGGCGAAGTTTTAGGCCCCAATAGATCAGATCCAGAGTGATTCCTCACCTATCCTGTCAGGGGCCCAGTTGAACGCTCGAGTATAGATTCCCTATGCTCATGTGAACGGCCGGGGCCGGCCGGCCCGTAGATCTAAAAGGATCCATCCATAGGCCTGACCTGATATCGTTTGTCCACAAACAAAAACAAAGTAGGTTTTTAGTAGTAGTTCATGAGACCTCGAATTCCCACGTTCCAGCGTGCATTATGCCAACAGGTCCCACCCCCAGTTGAGAAGTTGAGTCACCCTTCTTTTTTCTTTTTTTTTTTTCAGAAAAAGAATCTAAAGAAAGATATAGTCTATATCCTGTATCGATCATAGGATCACTCTATGAATAGGTCAATTCTCTGTGACCTCCCACCGTTCACGACATCCCTTGCTTCTCGCTGCGAACGGCTCCTCGGTGGAGGAGTAGAAGCGCTGGTCCCCTTCGGTCAAGTTGCTTGTGCCTGCTGTTACCTACCGTAGGACCTCCGTCCCCGAAGCGAAGAAAGAGGAGCAGGAACAGCAGGTTGTCCTCCCCCGGCCCAGTAGTTCCGCAACTACTACCGTGGTTGTTGCCAACGGGGATCCCCCATTCCGATAAGGTTACTGGGCCGGCCGTTAGGTCCAAAGTTGTATGCCACTGCTATGGTACCGATAGATTCACTACTTCAGCGCCGTTATCGGACATTGCGGGCTGAGCATCTATTTCTCGTATATCGCTCCACACCGAGAAGAGGGTAAAAACCTCCAGCAACAACAAGAATGGAACCATAGGCTCCTATGCTGGGAGCATTTCGAAATATAGGTCTAACCACCTCAACTCTCCGTTTCTGGCATGCTATAGTTATAAAAGTCTCTCGACGACGGGAATGGGAGATTACCGGTAAGCCAGATGCTTCGCGAACCATATTCCACTTTAAGGCATTTCGTTGCACTTACTTAAATCACCCTCGTGAAGAGGCGCACTCCGATACCATTGATGTCCAATAGCTTTGATAGTAATGGCTGGATCTACTACTACCTCGTCCATTGAGTATAACAGAGCAAATGATGGTATAGCAATGAACATCGGGATGATACTAGGAAATATGGTCCGAAGAATCTCGATAGTAGTTCCATGAACAATCCTTTGCGGGATTGGATTTTTTTTATAGTTGAAATGCCATAAAGCGCGAACCAAGATCCGTGATACGAAAACAAAAATCAGAATGAGGAAGAAAAAGATATCGTGATGTAAGTCCATTATTCCTTGCATCATAGGTGTTGCTGCGTCTTGAGATCCTAATTGCCATGGTTCCGCTGCATCACAAGGAGCAATTGTGAGGAATAGCCATTCTAGAACAATCATTTTGTTTGCTTCATTCTTTGACTGCTCTGCTCCCCCCCCAAAAAAAGAGAGACTTGTTCTTGCTCTCCCATGGTTCCGCTGCATCACAAGGAGCAATTGTGAGGAATAGCCATTCTAGAACAATCATTTTGTTTGCTTCATTCTTTGACTGCTCTGCTCCCCCCCCAAAAAAAGAGAGACTTGTTCTTGCTCTCCTAATTCAGGAAGACGGAAATCGCCGGTTGGGTTGGTCCAACCAAGAAAGGCATGGGAGTCTTTGGGCATTGTTTGGGTGACTGCTCTGCTCCCCCCCCAAAAAAAGAGAGACTTGTTCTTGCTCTCCTAATTCAGGAAGACGGAAATCGCCGGTTGGGTTGGTCCAACCAAGAAAGGCATGGGAGTCTTTGGGCATTGTTTGGGATTTCATACGCTATTTCGATTTAAATTTCACTTTCAAATAATATATTAGTTAAAACCTGCAATCTCGGTCGGAGATAGCAGCTCGGAATGGAGCGAAGGAACTCAACCTTATTTAAATTTATTGAACTCGAAGGCGCGACAATTCATAATAGAATAACTTCGGGTGGGCGCAACATATCTACACTTCCATTCCAGTACAAGGAAGACCCAGCAGACTCAAGGCTAACGTCTGATTAGTCTGATTAGTACGATCTAGCGGGCGCAGGAAAATAAAGCTAACTTGGCGAGCTCGAAGTCGACTTAAGCTATCACGCTTTGGGGGCCTTCACTCCCCCCCTTTAGATAGCGAGAAAGGGGTCGTAGGTGAATCTCTCCGTATAATGCCTTATTCCGGGGGCTTTCAGTCACGTCTTCGTTTTTGCTAGTTTGGTCATTGACCCTTTAGCCTACCTTTCGTTTATGTACTACAATTCCAGAACCCTTTGCTTGTGTTTGTCAGCACCTTACCTCAACTTTAAGTAAAAAGAAGGCGCATACATTTCGATACGAAAAACTCCAACACCAGACACTGCGGGAAAAAGCTCAAAAAGAAGGGGGACTTCCGAGAAAGCCTCAATAAGCTAATCCTTCAGTTAGGGAGATACCCGTATGGGTGTACTTACACAAACTTTACTCTTAGAACCAACCCCGGGGTTGTAGGCAACTGGGATCACGTTTCAGTACAAAGAGGTAATAGAATTCGGTTGTTGAATCAGATGTCCTGCTACTATAAAGAAGAACGATGCCCTGGGTCTGCAGCTCTTTCCTCGAGATGTGGGGTGAGATCTATTCTCGTCCTATTTTGCGCAATAAGAGAAAATATCTGTTTTTCGTAAAATGGGACGCGAATGCTCTGTTCTTGTTTTCTTGTCTTTTTTCCGAGGAAGTAGCCCCAGCTTGCCTGGTTTACCGGTCCCAGGTCATTCTGCCATACGAATTTATGAAAAAATTCCACGAACCGACCTTTTTGCGAGACTACTATTATGGCGCTGAATGTGCCGATACTCTATCTATGTCTATTTCCCTCGTTGAATGGCCCTTGCCTGTCGTCGGAGTTACCAGAGTGAACGGGGTTCGAGGAAACTACTTACTAATAGATAGTCGGTTGTGCAATAAGATGTCCTGCCACTAGGAAATGGAAGCCAACTCCATCGAGAAGCTAAAAGCGCACTAAAGGGATAACGCTTAGTGACTGGAACAAAGTAGCTCCATAGGAGTAGGTGAAGGATTTGAATACTGCGGAAAGGCAGGTTGGAGAATGAGATTTGGGGCCAATGAGAAAACACCCGTAGGAAAGAGTCTCGAGAAGGGAATACCCATCCAATCTCATAGAAGGTGGGTGACCGCAGTACACGAAAGGGCGATCCATTTCTATACGAAAAAACCGAACCACGACTTTTATTTATTTCCAAAAAATCTAGAGTGCTTGGTCGGAGATAGCTGCTCAGGAACTGCTCGCCTAGGCACGATCGCAGACAGAAATGACCTAACAAACAAGAGCTGCAAGCGATAAAATCCGGAAGAGATAGGATAGTCGACTTAGTCTTGACTGAGCTTTGACCCTGCTACGAGAAGAGCTTCGGAGGAGGGATTTTCAATTCAATTACTTTATCGAGATCGAGGAAGAAGACGCAGGCTCCCCATATAGTAAATCTTTCTATTCCAGTATGGCTGCATTCAGGCTAGTATGATGTCTCGGTACATTCTTCCTAGCCCTATGTTGTTTGACGGGACTATATCTACTCTCTTTTAGAACCCGATTACGTGAGATGCTTTAAACTCGAGATTCTTATAGATGGAACTGGCCATAGAATCGATAGACTGAGATCTGATCATCGGATGCTTCTGCTCAAGACCTACTTGGTTTGGTAAACAGGGATCGGTCAGCCTTCTTTTCCATTCTTTTCAGACAAGACAATTGGATCACATTTGAAAGACAGATAAAAGGCGACTTCGGGGAGAGATCCACCTTGATTGGTGTGACCTGATTATGAGTACACAGATTGATTGGGTTTCACAGCTGATAACTCGAATTCTACTTCAAAGAAGGGCTTTCCTCGCTCTCGATTGCTAGTAACCTATGTTTTAACGAGGAAGGATCTCAAGCCCTCGGGCGCTATTGATATGATATTGAAAAAGGTATCACGGAACGAAGAACGAACGAGAGTCCTTTGCTCCTCTGGGATATCCTTCTACAGTTTGATTCTCTTTCCTGAGTAACCAAATGTTAAACTGATTGGGGAATGGTGGACTTCGACCCCGGTGTTGTTGTGCCCATGCGAGTAGGGCGACGAAGGTTGTCCGCTTTCTTTTAGATTTAGTGTTGTCAGGCCTTTCGATGCCACCAAGTCCTAATGATGGGCTAGTCCCAATGGAAGGTTCAAGTAAGGCGCTTTGCCTTTAGCCGAGTGCTCATTCAATCCTGATCCCCGATCTGTTTTTGAGTCTCACATCAGTTGATTCGAAAGAGCCTTCTTTAGAGATGTGACAGTCTGACTGAACTGAGCTCGCTCCATCTCTCAATCAATCTGTCCAATGATGGCACAAACCAAATTCTACTTTTTGATGGAATTCAAAGATATGAATTAACATCTCGATCGGGTGAGTGTTCATCATCAGCAAGCGCATTCTCAGAGTTCTCATTCTCATCTTTTATCTGTTCTAGCTCATTCACCGATTCAGGTAACCAATTTTATATGGGAGAAGGCAGCTTTCAATCTAGGGTCTTAGACTCAGCTCGCGCATCAACCACTCGCGTCAGAAAGGTTGGAATTGTTTTCGTTCAAGCTTACTGAGTTGAACAGGAATGAGACTGACAGTCAACAGGACAAAAAGCAGGTGTTTCCGAGCTCGATCTTGTGATTGACTAATCTGCTTTTCCAATGTCAGGACTCCATATATTAAAGGGGAAGGGGCTCAACCCCAAAGACTGCCTATAGATGAACCACTTCCTGCTCTAAGAGAGATTGGATAGAGAAGGAAGAACCGATTAGGGTACACAAGCGATTCTCTGAAAGAATCAGTTCTTGAATAAGATGTCCTGCCCCCACTTCTATTGAGAGGTCCCTACTTCATAATAGATAGGCAGACGCGAAGGAAAGATAGGCCTGGGTGAAGAATGACTATGTCTCTTGAGTGCCCCTGTCCCCATTTCGTAGGCAATCAATCGGAGAACCGGGGAGGTGTCCTCACTAAAGACTAAAGGGCGGATCTATTCTATATAAGCAATTCCCCATTTTGGGCTAGATCCCATGAAAACCTTGCTTCCCCATCTTAATCTTAGCTCAGAACGACGGAACACTCTAAGAAAGGGAAGGCTAAATAGCCCTTTTATTAAACTAAGAGCGAAAAAGGGAGAATAAGTTACAAGCTAACTGCTGCTCCTTCTGATAGCGCCATAGCAGAGACTCCTACTAGCAGGATACAATACACTAATCGCCAAATAGACAGACGGAAGACCCGATCCGGTGTAACTAACTCGACCTGATTGAGGGCAAAGGATCAAAACCTTCCTTCACCTGATGGCGAATACAAGAAGAGTTCGGCAACGCAAAAGCGGGCTTAATAATAAGTAAGAAGATCGCGTTAAGAGACTCGTCCCCTGAACTAGATAGTTAACGGCGGCAAGCTGTGATCTTGCTGTAGGGTCAGAGCTGCACCGAAGAACTGTTATTATCGACTCGATGGCTCTGATCCGCGTGAATCAGACGGTGAGTGACTAGTTCTTGAATTGAATCCCGAGCGCCAAAGAGCAGAGGCAGCAAGACAGCCCCTATATCGAACACTAAATCCTATCTATTGATAGAAAGATCTTCGTCAAATACCAAACTTTGCCTGTCCATGATTCTCTGGATTCTATCGGCAATCGTCCGTCCATCAGTCCGAAACCGAGTGAGCATCCGTATCCACGTCCGAATCCGTCACAACAGGAGTGGTTAAGCCTAAGTCCATAGACCTTTTCGGATGCCTGCCTTCACTAAAGAAAGGAGAAGACGAACCCCCGAAAGTATGCTTTCAGAGTTCCTTTTCAATAAATAATTTTTTGTGTTCAGTTAGTAGGAACCGGGCGTCTCCCCCTTCAAAACTATGGGATGTGTTGGCAATTCGTATGTGATGCCCGACCGACCTGCCTATCTCGAACGTGCTACGAGATTAACAATCCATCTCTAAGGCAATCTTTAAGGCGGAGAAACAGGAGTTTAGCTAGCCTGATAGTTAAGAGAGAGTTCTCCGTGGCTTAAACAGCTTTTATTTTAGTGGAGATCCTCAAGGGTAGAGCACTGCACAGCTTAAACAGTTCATTTTTTACTAGGTAGGGGCTCATTTGAGAGGCTAGGGTAAATTCCTATAAAAGTCGTAAACCCTGGGCCCTTTAAAGCGCTGGCTCAATATAGTCTAGGTTAAATCCCTATTTGCCTCCAAGTAAAGTTCCTCACTCAAATCCTTACGCCGAAGAAAGGAAACAAAAAAAAGAGCTCAAAAAGCAGCCTCGACCTCTTTGCCAAAAAGGGATCTTCAGAAAGGTATTAACCATAAGAGATAGGACGGCAGGAAAGGATTTCTTTGATTTCTATCTAGCTAGCCCTAAACAGGAAAGGAGAGATACGAGCACCTTATTGCTTTCATTGCGATGATGAAATACAGAATTCAGTAGAGGACTTTCTGGTGCGTACCTTCAAGTGGTGATCTGGCATCCTAAGCCGAAGTCGATAGAGGAAGGAGGAAACCGAGACCAACTCCTTCGAATGCCCAAAGTGCTCACTGTGGCGAAGGCTCATACTGCCGGGCAAAGATAAATTGCCTACTTCAGTTGGTCCTTACTACATAGCAGAACGCTACCTTTATTAGCCTAACGGGAAAGCGATACAACCAAATCCAGTTCTTACGCTTTACGCCTTACATCCTGCTTTAAAGAAAGAGGCTACATAGATAGGCTTTTACGACTTGAGTTTCCTTAGCTTCTTAACGACTGGACTCATCTAAAAGCTAGAAAATCGACTCGTAAGAAGCTTAACGCACAGTAGTTATGCTTGATTTTAAGTGTTGGCCCAGACGAGCTCAACTTCGTCCACCCGAGACTGACGTTTAAAAAAAAGTAGGCTAGAAGTAGGAGAGGAGCACGCTAACAGACAGAGAGAGTAGAGAGAGGACACCCTTTTATTCTTTTAGATGGCCCCCTCGCTTCTGCCAAGCATCCCTACTTCCGAATTGCGCGAATAAATATGATGGGGAATAAAGATAGCCATATCTTTCTTTCACTCATCGAGCGAAAAAGCCGGCACAACCATTGAGGGGAAATGGATGCTCCCGCAACCATTAGGCCGGGCGAGTGTCGAATCCTGAGCCAATCTCCTCGATAGCCAAACACAGCACCGCACCTCCTCAGTCTATCAACTAGAGCATCTTCAAGCCTACCTATTTGTAAGGGAATTCAGTCATTTCAGTGATCAAACCTTTTGCTCCTCTTAGTTGCCCCTCTCCGGCTTTGCTCTTTCAGCTCCTTTACCTAGCATCTGGAACCAGAAGGTTATGAGATTGGGTGAGGTCAAGTTCAATTACATACATCGATCTTACCTTGATTTCCGTCGATTGGCTTTGTGGAAAGCCGACTCTACTATCATAGCAAGGAGCGGAAAAGAGGTAATTCAATGTAAGTTTTTCTTTCTTATTAATGATATGACGAGAGACTTTTCATAGGTGAGAAAGATTACGTCTTCGGTCTTTCTTCACTAGTTCGAAGAGCAATCCTCTCCCTATGAGCTTAGCCGGAGGTGGATACATCTTTCTGTGTACCTATGCAGCGTGGACTGCGGTCTCGCGAAGCCGGTTACCAGATGGTCTAAGCCCTTTCAGTAATGTTCGGAGCTGCACGGCAAGGCCTCGATTGCTCATAAGGTTTATAATAAGTTATAACTCAGTCATGCACGAAAGTCACCTTTCAATCTTGCAAGTTTCCATTTCTCTCTTACAAACGAAATTCCACCCTATTTGTCGAACTCAATTTCATCGCATCGGAGTCAATAAAGCTAGCGAGGGTAATAAGATCAAGGGCTTGGGAGAGCGGCTGAACGAATAGCTATGCATCCACGGACTATTAGTGGACTACCTATTTCTCCGCTGTGCCCCCGACTCTTGTGAATCTATCTACAAGCCATGCGGTACCATCTTCTCTTGCTCTCTTTTGATCTTAGAAAAGTCTAACGGAATCTATCAATTGAGCTGGGTGCGGTACCGGAACTTGTCACTCCTACCAAAGCTACGTTCCAAAGATACCTTGTCGTTATCACTCGATCCCCCGTTGGTTCCCAGCACTCTATATCCTTTCTTCAACTATACTCGTTCCATACTATACTGTTGGAATTCATTCTGACTTATTAAACCTAATTTGAATTTCAGTAAAAGCAGACTTTCGAGTTCTTATTCTTACACTGTGACTGAAGAGTTCTAGCTTATGGGATACGAAGTATTTGGGAGCGGAATCAGAAGGTGTTCTCTAGCAATGCAGGAAAAAAGCCTATGAATTTCAAAGTCGTCCCATAGCCAACTGCTCACGATACATAGAAGGGACCACCAGCTCAGATTCACTGGCTAAGACCAAAATTACTACTTTATCTCATATTCATGGAAATCCTTATTTTATATTTCTTCCCAGATTCCTCTTAGGTGTTTACGCTAAGCCAATTTCAATCCAGCCTAACCTTTGTGTTGTGATTAAGAATTCCAAACCCTTCTCTCTCTTTCTTTGATCGAATCCCTTGGTTCCTTCTTTTAAAAAGAGTTGTCCCCTGTCTGTTCGTCTCTATGGCAATCTTTCTTTAAGCAGAAAGCGTGTTCAAGCTCTCTGATGTTGGTACTAGGGGCTCACTAAACTATCGATAAATTGCTTTCGGCCTAGGATAATAAACTCATGAGCTTGGTCTTAAAATTAGGTTCGTTAGGGTTGGAGGTTAGGACTACCGTGGGCATCATAAGGTACGCTCTCACATACAACTGTCATCACAGGCTTTTTCTACGTCCCCGGTCACATAGGGGGAATAAAATGACCCATTCGGTTGTACACGGCCACACCATTAGGGTCTTCACCCAACCAGTATCACCATCGGCGTCCAGGGCTGACACCGGGCCCTTACTATACTATTATTCGTCGTTCTTAGTTGTTACCTAAGTGCCATTCCAGGGTCACACAAGATCGTGGTCCTTTAGATGAGTCTTCAGTGCAGATGTGAAGGAGACTCATAATGCGATGGGGAGCGTGAGCTAAACTCCCTGGTCTTGCTCTTATGAAGGGTTCCGTAGGAACGAGCTCTTCCGTTTACTGTTTCAGTCGGTAGACTAAGGGGCAAGCAACCAACAAAAGCTTTGGTTTTTAGGATTGCATTATGGGGCTATTTAGTAAACTTCTTCGTATCTCGCCGCTGAAGTGGCAGAGAATTTGAGAAGATTCTCAGATGATCACAAGCCAATCCGCTATTCTGCCTTTGCGCAGACTGATCACTCGCGGCACACAAGCTATATTATCGATGATTCCAATGCGCTTCGATTTCACATACTTCTTCGCTTTATCTTTCGTAGAAAGCCCTACTTTCATAACATATTACACTATATATGCTAACATCGTTTCATTATAATACATCACATCATTGGCACTAGACTGAAAGTCAAAGAGAGAGTACTATAGGAAGCGTTACATTCAGATGCCCTTCACCCTACCCGAAGGAGAAAGAAAAAAGGGCTAATTCCGTTTGCTGAGTCTCGGAATCAGTTCCGTGGACGTCAACAAGCTAATTGGTTAGGCGCGTTGTGGTTTCCTTGGACGAGGTATTGTTTTGACCCTAACAACGAACTCATCTCGCAGATAGGTTGTTCTGCATTTGAGGAAGCTGTTAGAGTCTTACTTCGAATACCCTTGAAAAGGACCTTTTATCTATCTTTCAAAGAAAAGAAGCTACAAGCCTATAGAATCCTTGGTCCCGAGCTTTCACTTCCATTCGTTCATCTGACTTTCCTTCGCCCTTTGTGGCTGCTAGTGAAGTGGCAACTGGATTGCCTAGTGAAATGCTATCTCGATTGAAGCTAGATAGGTCAAGCTTAAGACTAGGAGTTTCCATTGGAGTTGGAGGTGGGATAGATCTCGTTTACTCTTGAGTTGAAATCTATGCTCGATTGAAGCTATCTTGCTCAGTGGATTGTTAGCCAGTTGCTTTTTTTCCCTTGACCTTGCTACTTTCATAGCAGGAAGCCTGGCTACTTTCTTTCGAGACATGGTTGAAGAAAAGGCTAATGCCCTGGCTCCAACGGTGCCTACTCCTTCAAAGCCGAAAGCGTGTACCTCTCCCGATTGAACGTATGACCTAGCAGCAGACACCAGAGGCGCGAGCCCTTACTATACTATACTTTCTCCCGGGGGCATGGTATGGAATAGACCCCACCGTGGTTGGTCAGCATCGGTGGATCGTCTTCCCTGATTCTGGTTTAGATCCAGAGGTATAGTACCATCCCGTTAAGGATGAAAAAAGATCGTTTGTACTTGACCACCACTTCCGCGCTTCTGCTTACCAATATCGGAAAAGGTAGCCGGCTGCTAACACAGGCAAGTTTTAGCCGGGCTGATCAAATCCTCATGATTTTTTACCTCGCGATAGATTTAGAACCATCCATCGTTCGTCACCTGCAAGATAAGGTTAAAAGCCGTCTTAGAAAATATAGTACGAAGGGGCTTTTATTATAACTATCCATTACCTTCTATTCGAATTCACAAAGAGAAAAAAAACCCTCCTCTATTCCCCAGCGTCCAAGCAGTCACGTGCCTCTTCCATCCGTTCGGTCCTCGCTCTCAACGAAAACTACCCGCCGAAAGGAATATTGATGCAACCTTTCGCATAGCCCTTTCTTTCTTGGGCAATTGAATCAGGAACCGGTGCAGAAGACAAGAGGGACCTAACCGCTGCATCTCATGCCCTGAGCTCTTTTGGGGGTTTAATTTCTTTTTGATTTTTGGAATATTGTTCAATTTCCCGAAAGCACATGAATTTCCTCAACGGGGAGTTAGCAGGAGTCACTGTTTAGAAATATAGCTGTCATTGAGACCGCTAAAGAATCGGTTATTTTTAATTTTAATAGAAGGGCTTTTGTTCGACGAAGGAGCAGTTGTCTATGTTTCAAAGAATAGGCTATTTGCAGGCTAAGGATTGGCAGTCGAGACAGAGATTGAATTAGTTGAAAGAGTATTTATCCCATCCCAGTTAATCCAATAGTCGAAAGAAGGTGGCACAGTGTTTCAACAGAATAAGCCCTTTGCATGGAAAATGGCTTTTGTGAAATCATCGGCTTCAACTCGTTCTTGTGGGCTTAGGTGGAGATCCATGCAATGGCATTTCATCAACAGCAAGAGAAGCATTTGATGGCGAGGGCGCTAAGGAAAGAGCAAAAGGATGAAGAAAAGCCCAAAGTCTCTCGAGCCTTCCACAATAAAAATGGAAAAGACCTTCAAAATTTATCATAACGCCGAGATCTAAGCCCTTTCCCGGCAGCTAAAAATAGGAAAAGCTCATCGTGGTCACTATTAGCGTCACATCTGATAGTGAAGAAGAGGCCCAATAGGGTAAACAGGCAATGCGCGTAGGCGTAGGTCTTCCACTATCACCTCTGGTGTGCCACTCGTCAGTTGAGAAACCTGGGGGAGCTATCTTCGTGGTACCAATGACTGGGGGCAGGGGGCCCATTATATAAAACAGGGCAACTTAAACATATGCTTTGAAGGTGGAACTTTTTTCTACAGAAGGGAGGCCAAACTTTTCAAACTATGGCCTTATTGCTAAGAAGATAATGCAAAAAAAGGGCTATGACTTGGCCTGTCGGACTAAAAAATGGGAAGGGGATTAAGGAGAAGGGGCTTGACGAAGGCACAAAAGCAGACATTATAAGAAGGGGAGGCTTTCAGCTTTCCGAGGCGCTGCCTGTGACTCAGCATGGGAGAAGGCTGAGACCCTGAAGTTGAACTGGATGATTTCCTTTCTCTAGCAGTAGCAGTAAACTTCGCAGCAGTCATAATTTACTAATAGAGCTCCGACAGTGATGAATCAGGCGAGGTCAGTAGCTAGAAAGCTCCAAGAGCAAGCTTCGAGACTAGAAGAAGAGGCTTAAGAGGGGCCCGCTAAACGAAATAAAGATGCTGGTGGAATTAAGGCTAAGACAAAGTAGCCAAGGCCAGTGAGTGATATCGATCGAGCTCGGTAAGCCAAGAAGGGCTTAAGGCTTTCTGGTAGATAGTTGGAACCAGGTTGACTTTTGGTCAAGCTATCTACCGCTCTAGCAAGAGAGACTCCTTTCCTTTTTCATCGTCAGTCAGCCTTGTACTTTTATTCAGTTCGAGTTTCTTTGCCTTTCAGGGTTATCAGTTGTTGAATCAAAACTTTCGTCGTCTTGGCCCACTACCTCCCTTTTAGATAACTCTGGCCTTCCTTCTAATCCTCTATCGAAGAAAGAAGGGCTTTGTCTCACACGAGATGCGAAGAATAAGGATCGAAGACTTTGATCGGAACGTCTATACCGGCTTTCTCTTAGCATTGAATTTATCGATGCTTTTCATAGCCTAGTTTCGTAGCACAAAGGGGAGAATACTTCATTGAAGTCAACACACTCTCTTTGTGTAAAGCCCTTAGCAACTAAACGTGCTTTATACCTTGCATCTTCAACCCCTGGGATTCCATCTTTCCTTTTGTAAACTCATTTGCACCCAAAAATCTTCTGGCCCTGTGGTGCTTTCACAAGCTCCCAAGTCTTCTTCTTATGAAGAGACTAAATCTCCTCATTCATGGTAATCACCCACTGAGAAGATTCATTACAAGAAATAGCCTCTCGATAAGAACATGGCTCATGATTTACAATCACCTCTGCCACAGTCAAGGCATAATGAACTAAATCTGCATAGCCATACCTCTGAGGTGGTTTTATCTGCCTCCTCTGCCTACCTGTAGCAATACAATACTGTACCGTTGCTCTTCAGGTGCATCCTCCTCTAAAGAATCCTGCACCTCTTCCTCAACAGGCTCGACTGAACCCGCACTGTCTCTGGAGCCTCAACCTCTAGACCCACCTGCTTGCTAACATCCTGGTCCCTATCAACATCAACAGACTCCTTTCCCTGACGGAGCATAGCAGACTCATCAAAGGTCACATCCCTGCTAGTAATAAACTTAGGTGACTTCGGATCTGTACGCCACAACCTATATCCCAAAACCCCTGATGCATAGCCTAGGAATATGCACTTCTTTGCCCTCGGTTTCTTCCATGCCACTTGTGTCTTTGCTCTTATCGGAGGAAGTTCTTAGTCGTAATCTAACAACTTGGCCTACTTTTGGAATCTTGGGATAACTTCTTGTTAAAGACCGAAGCATCCCTTATTTTTTTACATAAAAAGCTGGACCCGGTTTTGGCGCAGCCTAGGCCGAGGAAGGCAGTTCAGTCGTTAAACTAAGAACGAGTGAAGTCAAGCGTTAGCAACTTCTTTAGACTTGTTGAAGACTTTGCTGTTGCCCCAAAGCTAGGAGCGAGTGCGAAGATGCTACGCATCAATCGGTGCGACTACTCTTCTAAAGCTATAGCTTGAGGTCAAAATCTTTGTATACAACTCCGAGAGAGGGGGTGATTTAGATTTCCATAGTGAGCCTGCCCCACGGATGTATTGGAAATTATATCTTTGGACGGATGTAAAGCTAAACAAGCAGAGTGAAAGAGAGGGCGCTAGGAAGAAGGCCACGTGTTGGCCCTTAACAATTCTCCCCCTCAACACTGGCTTTCGTCAATGCCCAGTAGTGAATGTGTTCCCGGTTGGTCTATCGTAAGTGTTCTAGTGCAAATCATATCTCTATGTCTTTCGAAGCACGTCAAGACCAAAACAAAATGTCATAATCACAGTGCTTTCATTTATTTTAATAGAAGGGTTGGGCTTGGGCGGAAGATTTGTATAAAGAAGTGAGTGAATATCGAAGGCCTTTGTTGAACAGAGAGCGAACGGACGGCAAGTGACTTTGATCCCACGCGGGCCTATACTTCGGCTACTAATAAGGGGGCTGGGGTTTGACAGATCAAGACTGGGGCTTCGTTTAGCCGCCTATCTATGTAGTAGAAAACTCTGAGTTCGACGTTGAATAGCCATAGTGAGTTCATCACCAGTGGCATAAGCAGAGGAGGCATATGCGGTGGGGAGAAATTTTGTCAAAAGTGGAGGAGCATGCGTGATACAGATACTCCTCTATGCGAATGTTCTGGCTTTCAAAGGACGAGTAAGGGAGGGGACTTTCGGGAACAAAGCCCCCGGATTAAAAAGTGCAGCCCTACCCTATAGTATCTTTTCCCTATCTAAGCTATATCAACATAGCCAACTAGAAAACTCATCCGCTTGTCAATTCTTGGTGTAATACTCACTCGTAAATGATTGGTGTCAGAATTTTTCACTGATCAGTCTCATCCGTGTAAGAATTAGGAATTCCTCTTCCAACTCGTCCCGGAATGGGCGTTATGGCAAAGAACAAGAAGAAAACAAAAGGAGGAATTTGTCCAATAGTAACAAATGGTGCCTCCACAGGTTGACATCCGATCCAACCTAGTAGTAAGCGATCCGCCAAAAGCAACCAAAATAATCCTTGGTGAATCGGGCGAAAACTTGAACTACGCACATACATACTTTTTAAAAAAGGTAAAGCCAACAGACATATAAAAACTGGTGCTATTGCGGCTACACCTCCCGATTTGTCAGGTATACTACGAAGAATGGCATGGATCGGTAGGAAATACCATTCCGGCACAATATGAGGCGGGGTGGGCATCGGATTAGCAGGTATATAATTGTCGGGATGCCCCAAAACATTAGGAGCATAAAAAATCCAAATGGAAAAAAAGATAGCAAAAGCTACCCAACCTACTAGATCCTTTACATAAAAATAAGGGTAAAAAGCAATTTTATCCATCTCTGAATGTACACCCAATGGATTATTTGATCCATATTGATGCAATGCGGCCATATGAAGAAGACTGGCGCCTACTAAAATAAAGGGGATTAAATGATGAAGACTAAAAAAACGATTTAAGGTGGCATTGTCCACGGAGAAACCACCCCAAAGCCAAGTCACTATGGTATCTCCTACTACAGGTATGGCGCTAGCTAAGCTTGTAATTACTGTAGCTCCCCAAAAGCTCATCTGACCCCAAGGTAGTACGTATCCTGTAAAAGCTGTCACAATCATTAATAGGAAGATTACAACTCCGAGACACCGAACAAATTCCCTAGGACTGCTATAACTCGCATGATATAGACCACGAAAAAGATGAAGGTAAACCACAATGAGAAACATACTTGCCCCATTAGCATGCATATAACGGAGCAACCAGCCCCCTTCAACATCTCTCATAACGTGTTCTACGCTGTTGAAAGCTAGATCCACATGAGGTGTGTAATGCATAGCTAAAAAAACGCCAGTCACTATCTGAATGACTAAACAAATACCAGCTAATGGACCGAACCCCCACCAATAACTAAGATTGCTCGGGGTTGGATAATCTATCAAATGCTGATTAAGTGTGGAGGATATAGGTTGTTTAAGAAGAGAGAATCGTAGGTTCCTTATAGTCATTTATCTTTTTTATCGTGACAACTCTTGTTCTCCCACCTTTTTAGCGTTCTGGGGCCCTACTCAACTATATATACTCAAATTAGTATATATAGTAAACTTTCTTCCACCTCCGAAGGATGGAGGGGGTATACAGCGAAAGAAGCGCCGAAGGGGTCATCCTGGGTTACTGAAGAGTCGTCCGACTGCTCGGTGACCGAATCAGAGAGGTTTTTACCTCTTTCTCTTCTCTCCAGCACTCTCGGACTGATCATCTTGCTGCAACAAAGCAAGCTTAGGAATGAATCTCATGGAAATTTAGGTCTCTGTCCGCTTGGAAGATTCTGCTTTCCTCTTCCGTGAAAGAGGGGGGAGAAAGAATTCTAAAAGGAGAGAAGATTTCGTCCACCAAGCGGGACAGAGTTCGACCCCTAAGCAATTGGGGGTTCTCGCTCATCTCTTGGGGGTCCATATCATCTGAAAACTTTTCTCATTAGCATTTGAATAGGATGACTCATAAGCCCCCTTGCCTTGATTGAATTTGGCTTCGCTGCGCCCTGAATCAATCAAAAAGCTTATTAATAAGATTCATCCCATTTCATTTGGGCGAGAGGGGTCACCTGGGCTACGGATTTGTCGGTTGGTTGATTCTCGAAATCACCTCTTGAGAAAAAAAAAGGCCCTCGGTCCCGACCCACAAATGAATAGGAAGCGGGGCGAGGGTCTTTCATTAAAAAGGGGAAAAAGAAAGAGGGGTGGAGCTTTGTTCTGGGCCTTGCGCAGCTTTAGAAAGGATAGAATTTCAGAAAGTCACCCTCTCCAACCTTTTCTATCTATCTTT